GAGGGATAATAGTGCCAACCATCGGGTTGGCATGGGGAACTTTTATGAAGTGGGGATATTATTGGTAAAAATAGGGGTAATAATGCCAACCGCTTGGTTGGCATAGGGAGTTTTAGTAAAGAAGGGTATTCCTTGTTGATTGAGGGGTAATAGTGCCAACCATCGGGTTGGCATGGGGAACTTTTATGAGGAAGGGGTGTTATTGGTTAGAATAGGGGCAATAATGCCAACCGGATGGTTGGCATTGGGGTTTAGTAAAGTAGAAGATTTCTTATTGATTGAGGGATAATAGTGCCAACCATCGGGTTGGCATGGGGAACTTTTATGAAGTGAGGATCTTATTGGTTAAAATAGGGGCAATAATGCCAACCGTTAGGTTGGCATGGGGGGTTTTAGTAAAGAAGAAGACTCTTTATTGATTGAGGGATAATAGTGCCAACCATCGGGTTGGCATGGGGAACTTTTATGAAGTGGGGATATTATTGGTAAAAATAGGGGTAATAATGCCAACCGCTTGGTTGGCATAGGGAGTTTTAGTAAAGAAGGGTATTCCTTGTTGATTGAGGGGTAATAGTGCCAACCATCGGGTTGGCATGGGGAACTTTTATGAAGTGGGGATATTATTGGTAAAAATAGGGGTAATAATGCCAACCGTTAGGTTGGCATGGGGAATGTGGGGGTGGTGATGTATCACAAAAGGTAGTTTATTAAAAATGCTAGTTTTGGGGATTAGAGAAGGAGGTGCAAGATCTCTTCTTTTGATGTCTTAAGGGTAAGTATACCCGGCTCTGGTTTACAAGACCAGTGCTTTATGAGGTTAAGCTATTAAGACACAGTGTTTTAGTATGTTATTTTATTTTCAATAACAGAGGTGAGAGGTATGATTATTAGGAAAATGCTAAAATAAGAGGCGGATGCCAGTTGTCCAATTATAATATACGGAGGTTCTACTGGCTGTCCTCCAATTCAGGTGAGGATGAGGATGTTTGAAATAAGGGTTCAGAATACTAATTGGGATAATGGACGGAAATTCTTGCCTTTTTGTTTAGCTGTATGTAGGATAGGTGTTAGTAGTAGGATGAGGATAGAGAATAAAAGTGCTATTACACCTCCTAGTTTGTTTGGGATAGATCGAAGGATGGCATAGGCGAAAAGAAAATATCACTCTGGTTTAATGTGTGGGGGTGTAACAAGAGGGTTTGCAGGTGTAAAATTTTCTGGGTCTCCTAAAAGGTTTGGTGAAAAAAGAGCTAGGGTTGTTAGGGTTGTTAATATAATGGCTGCTCCGAGGAGATCTTTGTATGAATAATATGGGTGGAATGGAATTTTGTCTGAGTTAGAGTTAATTCCTATTGGGTTGTTAGAGCCGGTTTCGTGGAGAAAAAGTAGATGAAGAATAGAGGCTGCTATAATGATAAATGGGAGTAGAAAATGGAATGTAAAAAATCGAGTAAGGGTTGCATTGTCAATGGAGAAACCTCCTCAGATTCATTGTACTAGGGTAGTTCCGATGTAAGGGATAGCAGAAAGAAGGTTAGTGATAACGGTTGCTCCTCAGAAGGATATTTGTCCTCATGGGAGGACATAGCCTACGAATGCAGTTGCTATAAGTAGAAAAAGTAGGGAAGTTCCAATATTTCATGTTTCTTTGAGCGTATAAGAGTCATAATATAAGCCGCGTCCGATATGAAGGTAAATGCAGAAGAAAAATAAGGAGGCTCCGTTAGCATGTAAATTGCGGATGAGTCAGCCATATTGAACATCTCGGCAGATGTGGGCAATAGATGCAAAAGCAGTGGTGATATCTGCTGTGTAGTGTATAGCTAGGAATAGCCCGGTTAAAGTTTGGATAATAAGGCAAATGCCTAGGAGTGATCCGAAGTTTCATCACGCTGAGATGTTTGATGGGGAGGGGAGGTCAATGAACGAGTTGTTTACGATTTTAATGATTGGATGAGTTTTTCGTAGGGCCATTAAGTTTTTATAGTTGAATTACAACGAGGGTTTTTCGGATCCTAAGTTCTGGTAAAGTGCCGGATAAAGATGATGTCATATTTTGTTTGTATATTGTTTGTTGGGTTGGTGGGGGGTTTAGTACTTGTGGCGTCTAATCCGTCACCGTATTTTGGTGCTGCTTCGTTAGTATTTGCGGGGGCAGTAGGGTGTGGTATTTTAGTTGGGATTGGAGGCTCTTTTGTAGCTTTGGTTTTGTTTTTGATTTATTTGGGGGGTATGTTAGTGGTTTTTGCTTATTCAATTGCTTTAGCTTCAGAACCTTATCCTGAAACCTGGGGGAATTTATCTGTCGGGTTTTATTCTATGGGTTATTTTGTTCTTGTTGTTGGGGCTGGTTGGGTCCTAGGTGGAATGTGAAGTTTTAATGGGTTTGGGTTGATAGTTGGTGATTCTTGTGGACTTGGGGGGGTACGTAATGATTTTGTAGGGGTTTCGTTGATTTATTCTAGTGGGGGTTTAGATTTGTTGCTCTCTGGTTGAGGTTTAATGTTAACTTTGTTTGTGGTATTGGAACTAACTCGTGGGCTTTCTCGTGGTGGTCTTCGTTCTGTTAGATTAGAGTATTGTTAAGGCCAGTGTGGTGGTAATAATAAATGTTGATAAGTAGGCTTTGATTAGTCCTTTTTGTGCAGCTGTTTTTTTTACGGAAAGACGGGTTAGATTAGCTAGCCCTTGTGGGCCAATTTTTTCTAGTCAAGAGGTATCGTGATTATACGAGTTAGAGCCTTGGTTTAGGGTTGTTTTTGGGATGAGGCGGTGTAAGATATTGTAAAAGCCAAGTTGATTTGAGAATTGATGTTTGGTTGAGGGCTTTCATGAGAGTATTGATGTGGTCTGAGTGGCTAGTTCTAGGGCATAAAGTAATCCTAGGATAGTAATTATGAGTGCTGCAAGTTTGGCTTCTATTGGTATGGTGAGAGCTGGCGTTTTTGTTGGTGTTAATGTTATGGAAATTGTAAGTCCTATAAAAATACTTCCTGCAGCAAGACGGGTTATAGGTTTTAGTAGGTTTTGGGCGGTTTCGTTTGGTGATGATGGGGGGAGGGAGCGTGGTGATTTTATTTGGGCATAAAAGACAATGCGGAGACTATAGGCAGCAGTTAGTATTGTTGCTGAAAGGGTTATTAGTAGGGCTCAGGCGTTTAAGAGGGATATGTTTATTGTTTCGATAATCATATCTTTTGAGTAGAAACCCGCTATGAATGGGGTTCCTATAAGAGCAAGGCTTCCGATCGTTAAACATGTAGAAGTAACAGGCAATGTTTTTTTAATTCCACCCATCTTTCGGAGATCCTGTTCGTTTGCTAGGTTGTGGATAATGGATCCTGAGCAAATAAATAGGAGAGCCTTAAAGAATGCGTGTGTTGAAATGTGTAAGAATGCTAGTTGGGGTTGATTAAGGCCAATCGTTACTATTATTAGTCCTAGTTGGCTGGAGGTGGAGAAGGCTACAATTTTTTTGATATCATTTTGGGTTAGTGCGCAGACTGCTGAAAATAATGTGGTAGTAGCCCCTAAACACAAGCAGGCTGTTAGAGCTAGTTTATTGGTTTCTAGTAGGGGGTGTAGTCGTACTAATAAGAAAATTCCGGCCACTACTATGGTACTTGAGTGTAGTAGGGCGGAAACTGGGGTTGGACCCTCTATGGCTGCTGGTAATCAGGGGTGAAGGCCAAATTGAGCGGACTTTCCAGTTGCTGCTAAAATAAGGCCTAGGAGGGGGATAATATTTAGTGAGCTTGTCTGTGAAAATATTTGTTGGAATTCTCAGGTTGAAATATTTATGGCTAGTCAGGCAATTGTAATCATTAATCCGATGTCCCCAATTCGATTGTAAATTACAGCTTGTAGAGCGGCAGAGCTAGCATTGGTTCGGGCTGATCATCAGCCAATTAGGAGGAAGGATATGATGCCTACACCTTCTCACCCTACAAAGAATTGGAATATGTTGTTGGCAGTTACTAGCATTAATATGGTGATGAGAAAGATTAGTAGGTATTTAAAGAAGCGGTTAAGGTCGGGGTCGGCCGCTATATATCAGGAGGCAAATTCTAGGATAGATCATGTAACAAATAGCGCGATTGGTGAGAACACGAGTGAGTAAAGGTCGAAGATGAAGCTAATGTTGACATTAAACGTGGTAATGTTAGTTAGATGGAGGTTAATGATTGTTGTTTCTACACCGTTATTAATAAAAGAGGAGAGGGGAGCGAAGCTGATGAAACAAGCTAGTATTACTGTTGTTTTTACGTGGGTTAGACTTCAAGCAGGGCCAGATTTTTTGGGTGTTAGTGTGGTTAAAACAGGAAAAAGTAGTAAAAAAAGTATAAGTATTATGGAGGTTTGGGTGAGTAGGGAGTGCATGTACTTTTACTTGGTATTGCACCAAGAGTTTTTGATGCCTAAAATCAACGGATTTCTATTATCCTTTAAAAGTGAGAGGTCTGGGGATTTTTACCCCAGGGTCAGAACTTAGCAGTTTCTGTGTTGTGCCCTCTCGGTCTGGGAGAAGTCTTTAGCTTCTATGTTTAGAGCCACAGTCTAGTGTTTTTTTTAAACTACCCTTACGGTTGGAGTTAAAGGATAAGTTCTGGTTTTGTAATTAAGAGTAGTAGAGGTGCCAGGTGTAGAAGTATTAGTAGGTGTTCTCGTGTGTGGGTGGGAGGAGTAGGGTTAAGATGTGTAGTGAGTTTACCTTGTTGGGTAGATAAAAATACGTATAGGGAGTATGTTGCTGTTAGTAGGGTGCCAGCCCCTGTTAAAATGATGGTGGTGGTTGATCAGTTAAATAGGGAAGAGATGATAAATAGTTCTCCTATGAGGTTGATGGATGGTGGGGTTGCTATGTTAGTTAAGTTGGCGAATAGTCATCAGAACGTTATTATAGGCAGGACTAGGTGAAGTCCTCGAGCCAGAAGAAGAGTTCGGCTTTGTGTGCGCTCGTAATTAGTGTTAGCTAGACAGAAAAGTATAGAGGAGGTTAATCCGTGAGCAATTATTAGTATTATGGTGCCGGACAAACTTCATTGAGTTTGAATGAGTACGGCGGCAATAACAAGGCCCATGTGTCCTACAGAGGAGTAGGCGATTAAGGATTTAAGGTCTGTTTGTCGAAGGCAGATTGTGCTGGTTATAATAATCCCTCATAGTGCGAGGGCTATAAATGGGTAGGATAATGTGTGTGTAAGGGGGTTAAGAGTTAATGATACGCGGATGATTCCATAGCCGCCAAGTTTTAGTAAAATCGCTGCTAGTACTATAGAGCCAGCGATAGGGGCTTCTACGTGTGCTTTTGGTAATCATAAGTGTAGGCCGTAAAGTGGCATTTTTACTATAAACGCTATTAAGCACCCTAGTCATAGTGTGTAGTATGTTCAGGATTCTGTTAAAGCAGGTTGTGTGAAATGAAGATATTGGAGAAGAACAAGTGCATGTTTGTTGTTGAGGTAGAGGATTGTAATTAATAAGGGGAGGGAGCTGGTTAGGGTATAAAGCAGAAAATATGTGCCTGCGTTTAGGCGTTCTGCTTGGGCGCCCCATCGTGTAATAATGATGAGGGTGGGGATTAGGGTTGCTTCAAATATTACGTAGAACATTATTAGGTCGGAGGCAGTGAATGTTAAAATAAGGAAGGTTTGGAGAATGGCTAAGGTACTTAAGAATGCCCGTTTTCGGTTTATTGGTTCAGTATGCAGATGGTTTTGGCTTGCGATCGTTATTAATGGAAGAAGTCAACATGTTAATGTAAGGAGGGGGGCAGAGATTGAATCAATTGAGAGATTAGTTGTTAGATGTGTGCATTCTAGGTCTAGTGGGCGTTTAAGTCATGATAGACTTATGGTTGCGATTATTAGTGCATAGATGGTGAAGGAGGCAAAAAGATGTTTTTGTTTTATGAGAAGTGAGGTGGGGATTAGTATTAGTGTTGGGAAAAGAATTGTTAGCATTGTAGGATACTTAGATTATGGAGGTGGTCATTTCCGTGAGTGCGAGAGGTAGCGACTAGTAAGGCAAGACCAGTGCTAGCTTCGCATGCTGAAAATGCAAGTAGTATAATTGGGGAGGAAGTGATAGAAGGATTATGTAGGTTGATTGAAAAGGTTGAAATTATTATGAATAGGGCAAGTATTATACCTTCAATGCAGAGAAGGACGGAAACCAGATGGGTTCGTTGAATGGATATTCCAGTAATACCTAGTATGAAGGTGGAATTTAATGTGAAATGTATTGGGGTCATATAGAGATCTTGGGTTAATCAAGGTTTCCTAAGTCGAAATTAGGGGTCTTACTAGACTAATCTCTGATTCGGCCCATTCAAGGCCCCCCTGGCTTCATTCATAGATTAGGCCGGCGGTAAGAAGAGTTAGGATTGTGGTGGCTCATATGAGGGTAAGTGACGGGTTTGGTAGATTTATTGCCCATGGTAGGGGTAATAATAGGGCAATTTCTAGGTCAAATAGTAGGAATAAGATTGCTACTAGGAAGAATCGTAGTGAAAAGGGGAGCCGTGCGGTTCCAAGTGGGTCAAATCCGCATTCGTAAGGGGAGAGTTTTTCTGTATATGGGCTTGATTGTGGTAATCAAAAGCTTAGGATTATTATTAAGGTGGCTACTACTATTGTTATGGTTAGTATGATCACTAGGTTCATTACTCTTCCTTAAGGCGAGAGGTTAAGATTAAGTGAGTGGAAGTCACAGGTACTAGTTGTACTAGAAGAGTATGATCCTCATCAGTAAATTGAGATGAATAAGAACAATCACACTACGTCTACGAAGTGTCAGTATCATGCGGCGGCTTCAAATCCGAAATGATGGTTGGTTGTGAAATGGGTTTTTACCTGTCGAAGGAGACATATTAGTAAAAAGGTTGAGCCGATGATAACATGGAGGCCATGAAAGCCTGTGGCTACGAAGAAGGTTGAGCCATAGACACTGTCTGAAATCGTAAAGGGGGCTTCGTAGTATTCTATTGCTTGAAGGGCTGTAAAGTAGAGGCCAAGAAGAATTGTAAGTGTCAGGGCTTGGGCTGCTTCTTTTTTGTTTCCTTCTATGATAGAGTGGTGAGTTCAAGTTACAGTGACGCCTGAAGCAAGTAGTACGGCCGTGTTTAAAAGTGGAACTTCAAGGGGGTTTAATGGGGATACTCCATTTGGTGGTCAGCATCCACCTAGTTCTGGAGTAGGGGCTAGGCTTGAGTGATAGAAGGCCCAAAAAAAGCCTAGGAAAAAGAATACTTCGGATGTGATAAATAAGATTATTCCGTAACGGAGGCCATTTTGTACTGGGGGTGTGTGGTGCCCTTGAAATGTACTTTCGCGGGTGATGTCTCGTCATCATTGAAATATTGTTAAAAGTAACAGAATTATACCAATAACTATTAGGATCTGGCTATTGAAATGAAATCATATAGCTAGGCCTGATGTTATTAGGAGGGCTGCGATTGCCCCTGAAAGTGGTCAGGGGCTTGGGTCTACTATATGGTAGGCGTGTGTTTGGTGGGTCATTAAACATTTTCTTGTAGATAAAGGCTTAAAAGTAGAACAAAGACGTAGGCTTGGATTATGGCAACCGCAAGTTCTAGGCAGGTTAATAGTATTAGAATAAAGAATAAAATTAGTGCGGTTATTGGTATTATGTTAATAAGTGTGATGGTAGCGGTTGAGATTAGTTGAATAAGAAGGTGGCCTGCTGTTAGGTTAGCAGTAAGTCGTACTCCTAGGGCAATAGGACGAATGAGGAGACTAATGGTTTCAATAATAATTAGGATGGGGATTAGTGGTGTTGGGGTGCCTTCTGGAAGGAGGTGTCCTAATGAGGTTGTTGGCTGATTTCGAAGCCCTGTTAAAATGGTGGCTAGTCATATTGGGATTGCGAATCCTATGTTTATTGATAGCTGGGTTGTGGGGGTGAATGTGTAGGGGAGTAAACCTAGAAGGTTTATAAGTAGAAGTAGTAGTATTAATGATGTGAGGATTGCGCTTCATGTATGTCCTTTGTAATTGATTGGGAGTATCAGTTGTTTTGTAAAAATTTTTGTTGCTCATAATTGCATAGAGGTGAGGCGGTTGTTTAATAGGCGGGTGGTAGGGATAAGGATTATTGGTGGGAGGCTAATCGCTAGGAGAATAAGTGGGATTCCGAGTACTTGGGGGGTTGCAAATTGGTTAAAAAAGCTTAGGGTCATGGTCAGGCTCAGGGGGAGGCTTTGTGATTTACAGTTTGAAAGATAGAGGGTGTGTAAGTGTTAGAAAAGTTAGTGGTTTTTGTAAGGTAAAGTAGTAATAGGGTAAGTCAGGATATAATCAGGATTAGTAACCATGGAGCTGGATTTAGTTGCGGCATGTCATTGAGGGGGCAACGGCCCCTTCTTTAGCTTAAAAGGCTAATGCTGTAAAAGCTTCTAAATGAGGAGGATATGGTTAGTGTGGTTCAGTTTTCAAAGTGATTTAAGGGTGCGGATTCGATTACAATTGGTATAAAGCTGTGATTTGAACCGCAAATCTCTGAGCATTGTCCATAGAATAGTCCTGGTCGAGTAGTAATAAATGTTGTTTGATTAAGACGTCCTGGAATTGCATCTGTTTTAATTCCTAAGGCAGGTACTGCTCATGAATGGAGGACATCTTCTGCTGAGACTAGAACACGAATGGGGGAGTCTATTGGTACAACTATTCGGTGGTCAACATCTAATAGCCGAAATGATCCTTTCTCTAGGTTTTCTATTGGAGTTATGTAGGAGTCAAAAGCTATGTCTTTATAGTCTGTATACTCGTAGTTTCAGTATCATTGGTGGCCGAGTGTTTTGATAGTAAGATGGGGGCTGTTGATTTCGTCTATTAGGTAAAGGATTCGTAGGGATGGGAGGGCAATTAGGATTAAAATAATGGCTGGGAGGACGGTTCAAATTATTTCAATGGCTTGTGCGTCTATTGTGTTTGTGTGTGAGAGTTTTGTTGTTATTATTAGTGTAATAATATAAAGAACTATGGCACTAATTAGGAATACAACCATTAAGGCGTGATCATGAAAGTGTAGGAGCTCTTCTATAATGGGGGAGGCTGCGTCTTGGAAGCCTAGTTGGGTTGGGTATGCCATTGAGATTCACAGGTTTTAACCTGTAATTTGACGCTGACAGGGTCATGTAATTAATTTACTAGAATCTGGGAAAGAAGCATAGAGAAGATGTAATTGGCTTGAAACCAATGGAAGGTGGTTCAATTCCTCCCTTTCTCGAGATGTTTGAACAAATGTTGGTTCTTCATAGGTATGAAATGGTGGAGGACATCCGTGAAGTCATTCTAGGTTAGTGTTTGTTGCTTCAAGACTTAAAACCTCCCGTTTAGTAGAGAAAGCTTCTCAAATGATAAATATTATTATAACAACGCCTACAAGAGAGATTAAAGACCCAATTGATGAAATGGCATTTCAGATGGTATAGGCATCCGGATAGTCTGAGTATCGTCGAGGTATTCCTGCCAACCCCAGAAAATGTTGGGGAAAGAAGGTTATGTTAACTCCAATAAACATAGTGCCGAAGTGAATTTTTGTTCATGCTGGGTGTAGGGTAAAGCCTGAAAATAATGGGAATCAGTGGACAAATCCGGCTATGATTGCAAATACGGCCCCCATAGATAAGACGTAATGGAAATGTGCAACTACATAGTATGTGTCATGCAGTACAATGTCTAAGGAGGAGTTGGCTAGTACAATTCCTGTTAATCCTCCTACTGTAAATAGGAAAATAAAGCCTAGGGCCCATAGTAAAGCAGCATCTCATTTAATGATGCCTCCATGTAGTGTGGCGAGTCAACTGAAGACCTTTACGCCGGTTGGAATAGCAATGATTATGGTGGCAGATGTAAAATATGCTCGAGTGTCTACATCCATGCCTACTGTAAATATGTGGTGGGCTCATACAATAAAACCAAGGAACCCAATTGACATTATTGCTCAAACTATGCCTATGTAGCCAAAAGGTTCTTTTTTTCCCGCATAATAGGTGACAACGTGAGAGATTATTCCGAAGCCTGGAAGAATTAGAATGTATACTTCGGGGTGCCCAAAAAATCAGAAGAGGTGTTGGTACAGGACAGGGTCCCCGCCCCCGGCGGGGTCAAAAAAAGAGGTGTTAAGATTTCGGTCTGTTAAAAGTATAGTGATGCCCGCTGCAAGTACTGGTAGGGAAAGTAAGAGCAGGACGGCAGTGATTAAGACAGACCACACGAAGAGGGGGGTCTGGTACTGTGTTATTGCTGCGGGCTTCATGTTAATACAAGTGGTAATGAAGTTGATAGCCCCTAGGATTGAAGAGACTCCTGCTAGGTGGAGAGAAAAGATAGTTAAATCGACTGAGGCTCCGGCATGTGCAAGGTTTCCTGCGAGAGGGGGGTATACTGTTCATCCGGTGCCAGCCCCTGCTTCGATGCCCGAGGAGGCTAGTAGTAGGAGCAGGGAAGGGGGGAGAAGTCAAAAGCTTATGTTATTCATTCGTGGAAAGGCTATATCTGGGGCGCCGATTATAAGTGGAACAAGCCAGTTTCCAAAACCGCCGATTATTACTGGTATAACTATAAAGAAGATTATTACGAATGCGTGTGCAGTAACGACCACGTTATAGATCTGGTCATCCCCTAGCAGCGTGCCAGGTTGGCTTAGTTCTGCGCGGATCAGTAAACTCAGGGCGGTTCCTGCTATTCCGGCCCAGGCACCGAAAATTAAATAGAGAGTGCCAATGTCTTTGTGGTTGGTCGAGAAGAATCAGCGAGTGATGGTCAAAGGTAAGGTGGCTGAGTGCTTAGCGGTAGGCTGTAGACCTATTAACAGGGGTTTAATTCCTCTTCTTTCCAGTTCGGCAGTGTTTCACGCCAAGTTGCAAACTTGGAAAGGAGATCTAAGATCTCCCGGACTTCTCCCGTTTCTCCTCTAGACGGGAGAAGTAGATAGAAGCCCGCTGGTTAGGGTAATTAGCTGTTAATTAATTTGTCACGGGATCGAGGCCCGTTTGTCTAGTAAGTTCTAGCTTAATTAAAGTATCTGGGTTGCATTCAGATGATGTAGTTTAAATTCTACGGGCTTTAAGCAGAAGTTAGGAGGGTTTCACTCCTAGTTAGGACTTTGAAGGCTCTTAGTTTTGTTAGCTTAAACTTCTGTTATGGGATGATAAAGGGTGTAATTGGGATTATTAAGAGGGCTAATGGGCTTGTTATTGTTAAAAATATTGTATTGGACTTAGTTTTAAATCGTCATTTATTTTCGATTGCGGTTGTATTTGGGTTTAGAGTTATACTTGTAGTATAGGCTAGTCGAAGGTAGAAGAATAGGCTAGTTAGTGTTGCTAGTGCTAGAGTAGTTGCTAGAGGTGTCATGTTTTGTGTAATTAGTTCTTTTAAAATAAGTCACTTTGGTAAAAAGCCTGTCAGTGGAGGAAGACCTCCTAGGGATAGAAGTGTAAGTATAGTAGTGGGCATAAGTATGGGGGATGTAGTTCATATAGTTCCTGTGTCTTGGATCGTTTTTGCTGAGGAAAAAGTTAGTTGGCTAAGAAGGGCTAGTGTAATAGTAATGTAGAGAGTGAGGTTAAAGAGGGCAAGGTTTGGTGATATTGTTAGAACTGCTGTTATTCAGCCTAAGTGGGCGATGGAGGAGAATGCTAGAATTTTTCGGAGTTGGGTTTGGTTTAGGCCTCATAGTCCTCCTAAGATGATTGATAGTGTGCTTATTGTTAGTAACGTGATAGAGGAAATTTGGTTAAATGTAAGGTAGAGGATGGTGATGGGTGCTAGTTTCTGTCATGTAATAATAATGAGTATAACTGGGAAGGATGTGCCTTGTAATACTTCTGGTAGTCAGAAGTGTAGGGGAACTAATCCCAGTTTTATTGAAAGAGCTAGAGTTAGGAGGATCTTTGCTTGTGGATCTGTGAGCTGTGTAATATCCCATAGGCCTGCGTGTTGTGCATTGATTGAACTTGAAAACAAGATTAGGGCAGAGGCTGCGGCCTGGGTGAGAAAATATTTTGTTGCGGCTTCTGTTGCTCGTGGGTGATGTATTTTAGCAATAATTGGGGTGATTGAGAGTGTATTTAATTCTAGGCCGACTCAGGCCAGGATTCAGTGGTAGCTAGTTATTGTGATGATGGTTCCGGTTGCTGTGCTGGACATGAGTAGTGTTAGGATGTATGGGTTCATTAGTAGAGGATGGTGTTAAACCAACATTTTTGGGGTATGGGCCCAAAAGCTTAATTAGCTGACTTTACTAGAAAGTAGTAAAATGGGAGTACGAGGGGTTTTGAGTCCCAAGGTGCAGGTTCAAATCCTGTTTTTCTAAGGAAATAAGGAGATTTTAACCCCTATGTGTACTCTATCAAAGTAATCCTTAGTTTCAGGCATATTTCCTGGGTCTGTTTGGGGGAAGACCTGACATCGAGATTGGAAATGATATATGTCATAGGCATAGAGCGAGTGTGATTGGTAGAAATTGTTTTCATAGTAGATGCATGAGGTGGTCATAGCGGAATCGTGGATATGAGGCGCGAATTCATAGGAATCCAAGGGTTAGGAGGATTACTTTTATTATTAGATTGGCTGGGAATATATCTGGTTGATTTATGTTTCCTGGGTTAAAAAATAGAAGACATGATAAGGAGTTTATGAATAAAATATTAGCGTATTCTGCGAGGAAAAATAGGGCGAATGGTCCAGCGGCGTATTCTACGTTGAAGCCTGAGACTAATTCGGATTCTCCTTCTGTCAGGTCAAATGGTGCACGGTTAGTTTCTGCTAGTGTTGAAACGTATCATATTATTGTGAGGGGTCATGATGATAGAAGAAGCCAGGTGTCTTGTTGTGTGATGGTTAGGAATTGTAGAGTATACCCGCCTGCTAAAATAATAAGTGAAAGTAAGATTAGTCCTAAGGTTACTTCGTAGGAAATGGTTTGGGCAACAGCTCGTAGGGCCCCTATAAGGGCGTATTTTGAGTTTGAAGCTCACCCTGACCATAAAATTGAATAAACGGCTATGCTGGAAAGTGCTAGTAAGAATAGAAGGCCTAAGTTTAGGTCAGTTAGGGGATACGGTAGAGGCAGGGGTGTTCAGATGGTTAGGGCTAAAAGCAGGGCTAGAATGGGGGTGAAAATTAGAAGTGTGGGGGATGAGTGTGATGGTCGAATGGGTTCTTTAATGAAGAGTTTAATACCGTCGGCGACAGGCTGTAGTAAGCCGGTTGGACCTACGATGTTTGGCCCTTTTCGTAGTTGTATGTAGCCTAATATTTTTCGTTCTAGAAGAGTAAGAAAAGCGACTGCAATTAAAATAGGGATAATGTAGAGGAGGGGATGAATTAGGTAGGAAAAGACTGGCACTGTTAGGAAGAGGATTTGAACCTCTGTGGTAGAGGTTTTAGGCCTATTGCATTACCTGGCTTTGCCACCCTAACTAACCCGATATCTCGGGTTTTTTAAATTGTTAAATTTGGTTTTAGTTGTTGTCAACCATATTTAAGAGGACTTATTGTATAACATGGGTCCTATTTTCTTGGTCCTTTCGTACTGAAGAAAATGTTTCATAGATAGAAACCGACCTGGATTGCTCCGGTCTGAACTCAGATCACGTAGGACTATTAATCGTTGAACAAACGAACCTTTAATAGTGGCTGCACCATTTGGGTGTCCTGATCCAACATCGAGGTCGTAAACCTTCTTGTCGATGGGGACTCTTGAAGAAGATAGCGCTGTTATCCCTGGGGTAACTTAGTTCGTTAATCAGTTTGGACTGGATCAAATTTTTTCTTTGACATGTGGGTCTTGGTTAGAGGGAGGCCTCTTTGGCTCGGATGTTTTGTTTCTATCCGAAGTCGCCCCAACTAAAAATAGTACATTATTTTGGTTTCGGGTTAATGTCCGTATTTTAAGCTCCACAGGGTCTTCTCGTCTTATGGTTATATACCAGCTTTTGTACTGGTAGATCAGTTTCACTGATTAGTTAAAAGAGACAGGTCAATCCTCATGAAGCCGTTCATACTGGTCTTTATTTAGAAAACAAGTGATTACGCTACCTTTGCACGGTTAGAATACCGCGGCCGTTTAAAATATCACTGGGCAGGCAGGACCTTTAATACTAAGGGAGGCTAAAGGCTATGTTTTTGGTAAACAGTTGGGATTGATGGTTGCCGAGTTCCTTTTTTAACTTTTAATCTTTCTTAAAAACATTCCTGTGTTGGGTTAACAGTCGGGGGTATTCTTAATCTAGTTGGGGGAAAGCTTCCTTTTTTGGTCTGTTAATTATCAGTAGTTTTTCTATAACTGATTTACAGTCATGTTGAGAGAATTGGTTCTGGTTACTAGTTCTAGCATAAGTTCTTCTATATGTTTATAGAATTACCTAGTGTGGAGGTAGGAGTCGGGTATTTTTTTTGGAATTTTTAATTTGTTAGCTTTGACGCTTTGGTTTGTGGGTGGCTGCTTTAAGGCCTACTGGAGATTTTTAGATGTGGTGTCTCTACTTTAGGTTGTATCCTATTTCAATAGGGCTGTACCCCTATTGAATATGCTTTAAGCTTAAGGTGTTACTAGTGCTTGTTGTAGTGCGCTTAAAGTAGAACTGAAGTTCTTTTATCAGGTAACCAGCTATCATCAAGTTCGTTAGGCTTTTCACTGCTATTTTTTGATCGGACTACTCTTTTGCTACAGAGATGGGTCTATATCCTTTAAGGTGTCTAAAAATGGCTCACTTGATTTCGGGGGGACAGACTAAAATTCGTTTTGCCTGTGGTTTCTTGTTAGATCATGATGCAAAAGGTACGGGGGCTTGTCTCTGCTTTTTCTTGCTTAGGTTTTTAGTTTTATTTCATTTTTCCCTTGCGGTACTATGTGCTATTGCGTCAGGTTTGAGGTTTAATCGCCTTTACTGGTCAGTTCAAATGTTTTGTTTTTTTGAGAGAGGGTTTTGTAGGAGGGGTTGAGCTAAATGGTAGCGCAAAAAGGTCAAATGGTTTCTTGACATTGTTCAATTGTAAGTTAACTGCTTTATAATAAGCTACTTTTTGTTATTCCAAGCACACTTTCCAGTGCGCTTACCATGTTACGACTTGCCTCCTCTTAGGTACGTTGATTTGGTTATAGGTTTGTTGTAGTTCTGAGTTGAGGAGGGTGACGGGCGGTGTGTGCGCGCTTCAGGGCTATTTTAGAATAAAGACTCTAATTTATTCTACTACTAAATCCGCCTTTTGGTGCCAGTTTCATGGCACTTTCCGTATATTTTTGGAAAAAATGTAGCCCATCTCTGCCACTTCATTAGCTACACCTTGACCTGACGTTTTAGCGGTAGGCTATTTAGTTCATTTTTTAGCTTTTAGAAGATAAACTGACGACGGCGGTATATAGGCTGTATTAACTAGAAGTGGTAAGGTTAAGTGGGGAGTATCAATTATAGGACAGGCTCCTCTAGGTTGAGTATGAAGCACCGCCAAGTCCTTTGAGTTTTAAGTTTTTCACTTGTAATTCTCTGGCGGATACAGTTGTATCTGAGGTTACGACTAGGCATAGTAGGGTCTCTAATCCTAGTTTGTTTCCTAGTTTTCGTGAGTTAAACGTCTATTTTTATTAAGGGGGGGGGGTTAGGGCTTATTTAGGGTCTGGGTATTTTACAGCTGGGCTAGTGGTTTTCCTTAACTTGGGGAGAGCTTAATGTTCTAGTCACGCTTTTCGCCGATAGCGTTGTCTTAGGCTTGTTCGTATAACCGCGGTTGCTGGCACGAAATTTACCAGCCTTTTTAATCATAACCAGATCAAGCTTTTGTATCGCTTATGGTCTAATGTTGGTTACTGCTGAGTACCCGTGAGGGTGTGGCAAGGCAAGGTGTTATTGGCGTATGATGTGCCTGATACCTGCTCCTGGTCTACTGTAAGGTGGTATTGTAGGGCATTTTCACTGGTTCGTGGATGCTTGCATGTATAATTTTGATTAAGGACAATAGTAAGTCTAGGACCAAAACTTTGTGTTTTTGGGGAGGAGGTTCTCCCATCATGGCATCTTCAGTGCCATGCTTTTAATAATTAAGCTACAATTACAAAATTTTAAGTTTTTGAGCATGTTTTTTTTATATATAAATAAGGTTACAAAAACTTGTGTTTCTTAATTAGACCCGGTTGGAAGAATCTTATACTAGTTGTTTACAATTTGTAGAACATTAAAGGCTAGTAATACCAGTTATATTTTGTTTAGTTAAATCTCGACTTTTGGGGTTTGGCGAGAAAAAAAATTTAATTAAGCAGTAAAATTACTGGTAAGGGGGGTAGGGGGGTTTAGCTTAAAAAAAATGTATTTTTGTGTGCGTGTGCGTGTGCGCGCCTGCGCTTGCGCTTGTGTGTGTGCGTGTGCGTGTGCGCTTGCGCTTGTGCGTGTGCGTGTGTGCGCTTGCGCTTGTGCGTGTGCGTGTGTGCGCTTGCGCTTGCGCTTGTGCGTGTGTGCGCTTGCGCTTGTGCGTGTGCGTGTGTGCGCTTGCGCTTGCGCTTGTGCGTGTGTGCGCTTGCGCTTGTGCGTGTGCGCTTGTGCGCTTGCGCGTGTGCGC